TAAGTTTTATCTTTTCTCCTACCTTCAGAAAAAAGGGCAGGTCCACTGTTTTTAGATATTATAATTTTCTGAAAGGTAACTATCCCGCTTTCATATTAAAATTTATATAGAATCTTTGAAAAAGACTTTTTTCATACTTCATAAAAAATAAAAAGACTTACTGTCTTTAGGATCTGATGCTACACCGCTGCTCAATACCTTAGGGGATCTACTCTATTACATAAGTAGATTCCGAAGATTTATCTCATATTATGATATAAATAAACAGCTCTTGTTGTATCGGTCCAAAACCTTTCCAATTGATCTTTACGGTGCTTCCTCTATCAATTAAATCTTTTTTTATCCATAGAAAGAAAGTATTTAGGCATATCCAGTCTTCACTTCATATTTGATCTATGAAGTTTATTTTTTTGCTACAGCTGATAAAAAATCGTTTTGTACGATGCTTATGTAGAAAGCCCTTTTTTGTGTTTCTAGTATTTAATTGACTAGCTGTTCGTTCTTTTTTTCTATAGTGGAGATAGTCGCACGTAATGACAGATCACAGCCATATTATTAAAAGCTTGTGGTAAAAAGGGGTTTCGTTCTAATGCCCGAAAATAATATTCTAAAGCTTTGGTATGTTCCCCATTACTTGTGTGTATAAGGCCTATATTATAGAGTATATAACTTCGATCATAGGGGTCAATTTCTAGGCGCATAGCTTCATAATAATTCTGTAATGCTTCCGCATAATTTCCTTCAGATTGAGCCGACATCCGTTACGGTCGTCATTCGCTTTAACGAATTCTCCGTTTCAGAACCGTATGTGAGATTTTCATCTCATACGGCTCCTCCTTTAGGTGCATAATGAAAATAATATATGGAAAAATTTGATGTCATTATGAACTAAGCGGGGCTAATGTTTTTACAAGAAATCCCTAGCCAACCTTCTTGCAAAAGATTTTTTCTTACTACCAAGTGGGTTCATGCTAGATAAAAATAAAAAAGTAAACTCTAAAAATTTCTTTGTTCTCAACGCCCCTAAATTTCCAGGAATTAGCCACTTCAACAGTCTTCAATGGTTATACGGGTATCCAAAGTACGAACGAGATGGATGTTTATTGTTCCAACCATTTTAATTAGTCCCAATCCCAAAGAAGAAGAAGAAAGAAAAGGAATCATTTTGAAGAAAGTTTTCGTGTTGTTGATTTCTCGGCGTAGTGCTTCTTCCCCTATGCCTCCTATTCGTATATTGTATTAGTGTAGTAGGATTGATCTGTAATACGGGAACCATAGGTAAAAACCTTTTGCTCAATACTAGAATTCACAATTGAAGCATCTAAGGCTGCATTAATCGTGGATACATGACAGAAGGGATTGCTTTTTTATATTATAAACTTCACCTTCAAAAGCGTAGATTTTTTTCAATACTCGTTTTTCTTTATATTCCAAATCGGCGAGAAAAAAAAATAATGATAATCAAATCGCACCATCTCTGTAATAAGTAAATGCCTCCTTTTCTCCGGAAGTTGTCGGAATGACTCGTAATAAGATATCGGCTACAATTGTAAAGGTTTTATCAATAAAATTTCCATTTATACGCGATCTTGGCATAGGTAATAATCCATTCTATAACTCTTTTGATTTCCTTTACCTTTTATTTTGTGAGAAAATTTTCTCACAAACAAAGGAATTGTATAGTACGAACTAACATAAAAGCGGACTTATTAAAATAAAAAACCTTCTATCTACTTACAATTTTTTTCGGTCAAAAAGGGTATCTATTAACCAAAACCTCAAAAACGATGAATAACTCGCTATTCACCCAGGTATTCAGTCATAATCCTGGTGTCGGAGAGATGGCCGAGTGGTTGAAGGCGTAACATTGGAACTGTTATGTAGGCTTTTGTTTACCGAGGGTTCGAATCCCTCTCTTTCCGTACTTTCAACTAATTCACCAATCTTACGGGATTGACCACAATGTATCAAATAAAATAAAAAAGAATAGATATAAAATTTACCTTGTTTTTATTTTTAATCAAAAAGGAGGGCGAAGGGGAGTTGTCCGAACTCTTGTTTTTAGTTCTTTTTTTTTTACTTAAGTTAGGTTTATTAAGTCTGTCGAGAGTAATATTCTACGACAAGTAACTCATTTATTTTCAAACCAACGCATTTCCTATCTATTATTTGATTGACTAACCCTTCATATTGGAATGTGTGAAGAGTTAGGTGGTTTGGCAATTCCTCGGGGGCAGATGAATCAAGAAGATTTTGAACCAAAGTTCTAGAGTTTTGTTCATCCTTCACTGTAATAATATCTCGGGGTTTGCAGCGATAACTTGGTATATCAACTATATGACCATTAACTAAAATATGTCCATGGTTAACTAATTGGCGTGCTTGAGGAATAGTCAAAGCCATACCCAATCGAAAAAGGATGTTATCCAAACGCATTTCAAGTAATTGTAGTAAAACTTGACCTGTTGACCCCTTGGCTTTTCCGGCGATACGAACATATTTAAGTAATTGGCGTTCTGTAAGACCATAATGAAAACGCAATTTTTGTTTTTCTTCTAAACGAATACGATATTGAGATTTTTTTCCGGAGCGCGATTGGTTTCTAAGATCGCTTCCTGCCCTAGGCCTTTTACTAGTTAGCCCCGGTAAAGCCCCCAGACGGCGTATTTTTTTAAAACGAGGCCCTCGGTAACGTGACATAAAGACTCCTTTTTTTTATTGAAATTGTACAAAACTAAACAAAATTAAAACTGAACTAAATGATAATGATAAATGACTTGAAATACACTCCAATAAACTAATAAACTATTGGAATACAAAGAGTAAGAAGATATATTCTTCTCAATATACAGATTTTTTTTATTGTATATACAATATATATAATATATAAAAAAAAAATCATAAAAATTTTCCTTTATTTTCTTGATTTTTTTTTTTCAAAGGCCTAATTCTTTATACCCAATATATATTCCTATATGGAAGTTTATATGACATAATATAAATGGAGTGGTAACTCTGGGAAAAGGTGAAATAAGTCTTTTCAATCTTCTTTGATTTTGAAAGTACATTAAAAATCATGTAAAAAAGCGAAAAAAAAATGTAAAAGCCGGCTATCGGAATCGAACCGATGACCATCGCATTACAAATGCGATGCTCTAACCTCTGAGCTAAGCGGGCTCAAAAAAAATAGCACGTGCATACAAATTCACTAAACGACTATATCGTATCAATTAACTATTCTATTAATATTTTGCCTTATCCATTTAGAATTAAATAATCATATTCTATATATTCTATAACAAAATATAGCTCAAATAAATAGTGACTATCATTAAATAAATAAAACATAACCTTAATTAATAGAATATAGTAATATATCGACTTTATAATTTTGATTTAATTAGTTTAAAAATAAGAAATTCTTAATTAGATTAGAAATCTTTTTTTTTTTTTAGTTAAATGATATCTGATTTGAAATTATTGTTTTTTTATTCTAACCTCACGCTATTATTATTATTTTATACTTTTTTTTATTTTGAATAATTTTTGAATAATATAGTATAGAATTATTCGAATTAATATTCGAAATGAATATTCGAATATAATTTTTTAGAATTATTAGAATTTAAAATCTACGAAGTAGACTTATAATCTTTTTCCGCTGTACATTGTAGAATTCTTAAGTTTCAAAAAGAATCATAAACTTCTTTTCATGGAAGTTAAAAAGAGAATCGACCGTTCGACTATTTTTTTTAATTTAAGACAAAGATGAGAAAAGGAATAACATATATATGTTATGTAATATATAACCATATTGAATTGCAAATACAAAAATGATATAATCTTTGTTGATTAGACTAAATCAATATGGATTGGGCTAAAAAAAATGAAAGAAGATACCAAAGAAATAAAAAAAGTATCTATATGTAATGAATTCCAAAGTTTCGGCATAAGAAAAAGTGGAAAGACATAAGAATGCGATCCTAATCTCAAAGCAAAAAGGGGATATGGCGGAATCGGTAGACGCTACGGACTTAATTGGATTGAGCCTTGGTATGGAAACCTACTAAGTGATAACTTTCAAATTCAGAGAAACCCTGGAATTAACAATGGGCAATCCTGAGCCAAATCCTGGTTTACGCGAACAAACCAGAGTTTAGAAAGCGAGAAAAAAGGGATAGGTGCAGAGACTCAATGGAAGCTGTTCTAACAAATGGAGTTCACTCCCTTGTGTTGATAAAGGAATCCTTCGATCCAAACTTCAAAAAAAAGGATGAAGGATAAAAACCTATTTTGTATAAATATTAGGTAACACAAAACGATCTCAAAAATGACGACTTGAATCTCGATTTCTATTTTTTTTTAGTAGAAATGTTGTGAATCAATTCGAAGTTTAAGAAAAAATCGAATATTCATTGATCAAATGATTCACTTCATAGTCTGATAGATCCTAGGTGGAACTTATTAATCGGACGAGAATAAAGATAGAGTCCCATTCTACATGTCAATACTGACAACAATGAAATTTATAGTAAGATGAAAATCCGTTGACTTTTAAAATCGTGAGGGTTCAAGTCCCTCTATCCCCAACTCTACTCCCCCAAAAAGTTTGTTTGACGCCTTACCTTTTTTTAGTTATTCAAGAATTCATTATATTTTTTCATTCATCCTACGCTTTTACAAACTATAATTTATTTTATTATTATAGACAAGTCTTGTGGGATATATCATACACGTACAAATGAGAAAAATTATATAGATTTGAATTATTTAGAATCTATATAATTTTTCATTTTAAAACTTATAAAGTCTTCTTTTCGAAGATCCAAGAAATTCCCGGTATAAAACTTTTTTAATTTACTACTTTTGAGTTTCTTTGACTTGACATAGGCATAAGTCATATAGTACAATAAGGATGATACTTCGGATATAAAGCAGGGGACTGTAAATCCCCGGTGTCACCTATGCAAAATTAAAGCAGGGGACTGTAAATCCCCGGT